CAGATCAGATAGCCCTTTGGGCAACCAACCATTTCGCTCTATCATTTCTTCTTTCTTTCCTAGCCTACTAAAAAACTATTTTGGAAGGGCTACCGTTATATACGCAATTAAGAAAGGATGCCGAATCATCCACCGAATCCTATGTTTCATCCTAGTTTATTTGATGTGTCTACCTGTTTTTCAGTCAGCATCATGATTCGGTTCGTGTTCAGTGAGCCCTTCGCCCTCAGCTAGTAGCCTTCTTAGCCTCAACAGCTAAAGCATCCGGGAACAGTAGAAGAATCTGGAGTTAATGATTCCAGCTGGTAGGAGAGGGTCTTTTATAACTCATCAGGAGTGGATTATGCTACTATTTTCTGTTACTGAGAAAAACCTTTCCAGTTGAATTAAGAGGATATTCCGATACTGCAACTAAAGAAAGAAAAGCTGGTGAATACCTGACCGGTGAAGCCTTTATCCGAGACTTATGCAGCTCCTGCTAAACCATTCGTTTCCTTCTGTGAAAGTCTTTACTAAAGACCATCAGATGGATTCTTAGGAAGCCATCTATTCTGCTAATACCGGTCCTATCCTCTCCTTTCTCTGATTCCCAGTGAGGGGTATAAGTAGTCTAAACGCTCTTTCCAGCCTTTGGTTTGGCTAGGTACTACTAACTATCAGAAAGTTCGAAAAGAGGCATTCTTTTAAGAAAGAGATCCGAAATATTCATAGGTCATATCAAAGATTTTCTTGCAGCGAGTGATTCTCCTAAGAGAAGGAGGACTTACCTTACACGAGTAGAGGAAAGTACGATGCTAGGCGTGGAAGAGCTTTTTGTATGCCTTCAGAGAGAAAAGCCTTCACAGCGGAGGAGAAAGCAAGATAGAAAGCTTCGGAGGAAGCTTTCTATCTGAGTAGTCACTACGGCCTACCCTATCGCTGAGTCTTTGGAAGCGGTTTCACTCCTTTATAGGTCGGAACTCTGGAACCTAAAGACTTTCTCAATCAGACAGGATAGATGGATTGAGCGCGCGTTGCCTTGATTTGAGGTGAACTCCTTTTCCTCTTCTTCCGGACCGGACCCTTCCATGCGAGAAGCTGGAAGTCGAGTTATTGATGAATGAGAATCTAATGTCTTATTAAATAGGAGCGATCTGTTCATCCAACTCGAAATATCGTAAGTAAGAGAAGAAGAAGAATCTGACGCCCAAAATTCCCATGTCTTTCTTGGTTGGACCAACCGGCGAAAGAAGTCTTCCTGAATTGGAAGAGCAAGAACAAGTCTCTCCATTTTTTTGGGGGAGCAGAGCAGCCAAAGAATGAAACAGATCATGGAAGAAAACGGAAGAGTCGTACTATATAATGCAACGCCTAGCGATGTCGACTATCTAATGCTAATGGAGAGTTCCTTCACATCCTCATCGACTTCAACTGATTCTTCAACAGCATCCGACGCGCGGAGTGCAGCACCTGACATAGAACAATTATTTCGTGACATTTGTAATGAATACAGCAGGTGTGCGCATGAAGCCGGGAGGGTATTACCTACGGAATGGACCATGCCTGACCTGGTTCGGATGATGGTTGGGGATGAAGCTCTTCAGAGAGACTTTCTGACGGATGCCTACTTTGATGTGATGTTTTGTGGCATTCGTAGTTGGGGATGCGAGGAGCTGCTGAATCTACTGGATCTAATAAACTATAATATATAAAAAAGGCGAAGCAAGCGGGTACAAGATCGAAAAGAATGCGTTGCATGGAAAAGTGAGATGTCCAAGATATTAAGAACGAGGGGAAGAATCGACGAGGAATCTAGACTAGAGAGGAATCTAGAACATCAAATCGTGAATGAAAAAGAAAAAGCGTGAGGAGAATGATCAACTCGAGATGTTAGAAGGTGCAAAACTAATAGGGGCCGGAGCTGCTACAATTGCTTCAGCGGGAGCTGCTATCGGTATTGGAAACGTCCTTAGTTCCTCGATTCATTCCGTGGCTCGGAATCCATCATTGGCTAAACAATCATTTGGTTATGCCATTTTGGGCTTTGCTCTAACCGAAGCTATTGCATCGTTTGCCCCAATGATGGCCTTTCTGATCTCATCCGTATTCCGATCAAAGAATCAAAGAAAGAAGGTTGAAGTTTCATAAAGCAAGCACCTCTTTCCAGCCTTAGTCAAATAGCCACCGGAGGCAAGGGGCGCAGTTCTTAAACAGAAGAATGGCGAGAAAGAGGAAATGATTCAAATTCAAGAAAAAAAGAGTCGAATTGGAAGTCAAGTAAGAAGGAAGGAGGCTAGCCCCCGAAAATGCTCCGCGCCTAGGTTCTTTTGTCGTTGGGGCTTACACCTTGTGACTCATTCATTCGGCAGAGCGTTCCTCGGGCGTCGATCAATCCTGAATCACAGGCCGCTCTGTCATTGTCTGATTTTTGGTTGTCTGATCACACTCGAAATTATGTATCTACTTATCATATTTTTGCCCCTGCTCGGTAGTTCCGTAGCAGGGTTTTTCGGACGTTTTCTAGGATCAGAAGGAACCGCTATAATGACCACTACGTGCGTTTCATTCTCTTCGATCTTATCTTTGATTGCTTTTTAAAACGTCTTTTTAACTGAACTACAATGGTCTGATTCTTTTGAAGAAGATATGTAGGCAATTCGGCGTATACGCGGATGCGACCCCATCCACTCCCTCCATCCATGGATAAGGATAAAACAGCATCTTTCACTGTTTCGTTGGAAAAACGCAAATCTCATATTGACTTTCTTTCGGCCTACGCTAAGGGTACTTTAAAGATTTTGAGATCTTTTGTTTTTTTTTCTTTTTTCTTTTTTTTCTAAAGGCCCCAGAACGCTAAAAGGTGAGGGAACCCAAGTTCTCTTTCTAAAAAATAAAAAGAAAAATAAGTGACTATAAGGAACCAACGATTCTCGATTCTTAAACAACCTATCTTCTCCACACTGAATCAGCATTTGATAGATTATCCAACCCCGAGCAATCTTAGTTATTGGTGGGGGTTCGGTCCGTTAGCTGGTATTTGTTTAGTCATTCAGATAGTGACTGGCGTTTTTTTAGCTATGCATTACACACCTCATGTGGATCTAGCTTTCAACAGCGTAGAACACATTATGAGAGATGTTGAAGGGGGCTGGTTGCTCCGTTATATGCATGCTAATGGGGCAAGTATGTTTCTCATTGTGGTTTACCTTCATCTTTTTCGTGGTCTATATCATGCGAGTTATAGCAGTCCTAGGGAATTTGTTCGGTGTCTCGGAGTTGTAATCTTACTATTAATGATTGTGACAGCTTTTATAGGATACGTACCACCTTGGGGTCAGATGAGCTTTTGGGGGGCTACAGTAATTACAAGCTTAGCTAGCGCTATACCTGTAGTAGGAGATACCATAGTTACTTGGCTTTGGGGTGGTTTCTCCGTGGACAATGCCACCTTAAATCGTTTTTTTAGTCTTCATCATTTACTCCCCTTTCTTTTAGTAGGCGTCAGTCTTCTTCATCTGGCCGCATTGCATCAATATGGATCAAATAATCCATTGGGTGTACATTCAGAGATGGATAAAATTGCTTCTTACCCTTATTTTTATGTAAAGGATCTAGTAGGTTGGGTAGCTTTTGCTATCTTTTCTTCCATTTTTATTTTTTATGCTCCTAATGTTTTGGGGCATCCCGACAATTATATACCTGCTAATCCGATGCCCACCCCGCCTCATATTGTACCGGAATGGTATTTCCTACCGATCCATGCCATTCTTCGTAGTATACCTGACAAAGCGGGAGGTGTAGCCGCAATAGCACCAGTTTTTTTATGTCTGTTGGCTTTACCTTTTTTTAAAAGTATGTATGTACGTAGTTCAAGTTTTCGCCCGATTCACCAAGGAATATTTTGGTTGCTTTTGGCGGATCGTTTACTATTAGGTTGGATCGGATGTCAACCTGTGGAGGCACCATTTGTGACTATTGGACAAATTTCTCCTTTTGTTTTCTTCTTGTTCTTTGCCATAACGCCCATTCTGGGACGAGTTGGAAGAGGAATTCCAAATTATTACAATTGTGTAAAAAATAAAGAATTGGGTCAATTACGTTTATTAGAAGTTGACAATCGAGTGGTTGTACCAGCCAAAAGTCATCTACGTATTATTGTAACATCTGCTGATGTACTTCATAGTTGGGCTGTACCTTCCTCTGGTGTGCGCACAGAGGAAAACAGCCCTTTTCGCATTTTCTTGTTCTTTCTATTTCTAATAACGGTACTCCTTCCCCTCCAACATGCGACCTGTAGCCCAGGGACTCCCCCCCTCCTAGAAGCCGGAGGCTTCTATGCGGAAGCGCCTTCCCTTTTTGCGTGGGAGGAGAATAGAAATATGGCCCCTGTTATCTCCGTACCGCAGGAGATTCCGGCACCTGTCGACCCAGAGCCCTTATGGGCGGATGAGACCCGACGGGAGGAGCTACAGGCTTTTTGGAATTTAAAGAATCAACTATACCGTACTCCCCAAAGAAGAATGAGCACACAAACTATCAATGGTATCGTGGAATACCAAATGCAAATTGAACTAATGATAGAATCTTACCTCTTACATAAAGGGAATAGCCCACAATCCTTAAAAACAAATTGGGGGGAAGTGAGACAATACCTCTATTCAGGGCAAGCGCCCCTTATCTCTCACTATGAGAAGTTATGGGGAAGACTCCAAACAAATGGAGTAGAGGTTTTCCCCCCCTTCCTAAAAGTGAAAAGAAAGGTTCTATTGTGGTACTAAATTATTAAGAAAAAGATCTTAATAATTTAGTCTCTAATGACTGCTAGGGATAGGGGGAGGGATTTTAATACTACTAGTCTCTAATGACTCGCAGATGTAGAGTAGGGGATAAAGAACCCGAACCGAACTGCGTGACCAAAGCGACTCCTATGGTAGGAAAAGTAAATCGAATGATTTGCAGCCAGTTCAAGCCTGGCAAGTCGCTCCTTTTAGTCGAGCTACTCTCTCTCGTATTCCGCCCCTCTACGCTTCGGAGGAGTTCCGGGAGCAAGAATCTCTTTCAAGTTAACTAGTCGTGCTCAACGCGCGAATGACATCGGTCGCTGCTATAGTCACTTCACAGCACCAGTTTTCGATTGAGACTTCGGGAGCTTTCCTATTCCAAGTGTTATTTTTTAATAGGAGAATCAAGCGACAGCGACCACTGAAGGCGAGCGAAGCGATCAAAGAAACTCTTAGACCACAGAAGGGCGGGTTAAGAAACTCTTTCTCGCTAACCGTCAAGGCATGCCCGGTAACCGTCCCTAGGTCTGAGTTCAAGGTCAGACACTGCTGCTAGTGTTCTCGCTTTCAAGGCCGTCGTCGGAAGCTAAAGATATAGCTTCAAGCAACCACATTCAGCAGTGACATCGAAATGTGAGATTGAAACTTTTGCCTTCGCATTTGCTTGTTAACAACGAGCCAACCTTCTGAGGGTTAGGTGAAGGTCTCGTTCCTGGACTGTCCATACATAATAAGAGTCTTCTTAACCGTAGTAGCAACAATTATTTATACTTCTTCTATAAGAATAAATCCGGAAAGACAGCATTAGATACCTCAGAACTAAGAAGAATGGCAGCCGATGAGATTTACCTTCTTTAGGACAGGAAGGAAGAGAGCATTACCAATTGCCCTATTTGATCTAGTCTCTTCCATTATCGATACCCGTACATACTAAGATCTAGGTAGCAAAGTACGAGTTGGAGAGACACATTTCCTTCCGAGCTCACATATCTAAATCTTTCTGCTTTCTCACAAGATCTAAGTCGCTAGTAGTATAGCCGGTCCTCTAAGGAAAGGTTACCTAAATAACTTCTTCTAACCACTCCCTAGTTCTCTTTCATCGATTGATATGGGAATAGCCTCACCACACCCCCTCCCCTCGATCTATTTACCGATTGAAGGCAATGACTCTTACCCTTATGATAGGTGAATGGTTCTACAACAGCAAGCACATGAACTCGCTCTCATAGACAGGCTACGGGCTAGAGGGACGAAGACTCCAAAGCACAGACCGAAGCAGACGTAAGATAAAAAGAAGTACTTGACGCGGGAGAGAAGGTAGAAAGACTAGAGGAAAGGGCTATGGCCCCTCCTGATACGATTCTAGCCTAATGCTGATAGACCCAGGATCTTTCTGTTCGAAGCTAGCCATTGACCGGTGAGGAGGCAGGCCACCCCTTAGTCAACACCACCGAATAGCTGCCAAGACCTGGAATACGACTAGGAAGATCAATAGAACCTAAACATAGGTATGCACTAGCTGGCTGGTCTCATTGATTGGCTTGTTCAAGGCATGGCACCAAATGAGAAGGAGCACTTCCACAGCAAGGACTCTTCACACAAGACGGTCGAGCTGACCCAAGGGATCAATAAACAGGGACTTCTTCCTTGCCCTCAATTCTCATTCTGGAACAACAAGAAGATGGCGTATAAAAAGACCACCGAAGGACTTTCTTTTGATACCCAAACAGTCTACCTTGTTTCTTTGGTGACCTTTCTCCGTTCCACAGCATCAATTGAGTGTTTAACGAGTTGGTACGAAGAGATCGATCTCTGATTTACCAAGATATTCAACCCCTTTCTTTCGATGTGCTGTCATGATCTCATTCACTGTTTCGTACGAGAACCCTTGTTTAGCTTACAGGTCAAACTCTGCTTTGGGCTTTTCCAATACATTTTCATCAGGAGGCAACATCCACTAGTTTTATCTTGATCAAACACACCCTGTGAGAGGGTTCGATCTTCCTTACTGGTCTTTCACCAACCGCTGGCACTGAATTAGCGCGATACGAAAGAGTAAGCGGGGACAGGATTCGAACCTGCAGTCTTCAGATCATGAGTCTGATGAGTTGACCATTCCTCCACCCCGCAATAAGACTCAGCGAGTGAACTAGGATTGTGATTCTCAGCGATTCGGTTGGTTTGCTATTGATATAGATTAAAGACCGAACCTTTTTGCGAAAGCGTTACGGAAATGATCTACCTTTCGAATTTTGATCTTGACATGTCGGTGGTTTTTAACCGTAGCCTTCTTGCCCTAACCGAAGTCCAGGAACGGATCCTTTTGCCTGGAATGACTGAGGTCAAATGACACATTAGGCGGTAGCCATTCAAAAGCCCAAGAGACGATGCCCTAGTTCGATACCTGATGACTTGCCCTACTTTTTGTCTAAACCGGTTGATTGAATGTCTGAGGTAGGGCCTTCTTTGCCAAAGTAATGGGGCCCTTCCAATAGGAAGAAGGACGCTGAGACAAGGAACTTCACTTCGACGCTGGGTAACACTTCCTCCATCTTTGGAATTGAATCACTAGTAGCAGAAGGAGGCAAGTAACTGATTAAGGAAAGGCATGAGTTTCCCTTTTCCAAGTAAGTTATGGAAAAAAAGTGATTATTAGCTTTCACCCTTTCTCCGCTTCAAAAGGAGCCGAAGATCTTTAAAGAACTTAATACTTTTTAGACGGCCTTAAGGAAAGAAGTAC